ATGCGTTGACTTTTTTCTACTAATCATAAAGATATTGGAACATTATATATTGTATTTGGTATATGGTGTGGTCTTTTAGGAACAGGTTTAAGTTTATTAATCCGTTTCGAATTAGGAACTGCTGGCCCTTTTTTGGGGGATGATCATTTTTATAATGTTATTGTGACGGCTCATGCTTTTGTAATAATTTTTTTTCTGGTTATACCTTTAATAATTGGTGGGTTCGGAAATTGAATAGTTCCTTTGTTAATTGGAGCCCCAGACATAAGTTTCCCTCGAATAAATAATATAAGCTTTTGGTTACTCCCTCCATCTTTTATTTTATTACTGTGTTCAACTCTGATAGAGGGAGGGGCTGGAACTGGGTGAACTGTTTACCCTCCGCTGTCTGGACCAATAGGTCATGGTGGTACGTCTGTTGATCTGGTAATTTTTTCTTTACATTTAGCAGGGGCTTCTTCTCTTTTAGGAGCAATTAATTTTATTACTACTATTTTTAATATACGTTCCCCTGCCATAACAATGGAACGTTTAAGATTATTTGTTTGATCTGTTTTGGTAACGGCATTTCTTTTGCTTCTTTCTCTACCAGTACTGGCAGGGGCTATTACTATGCTTTTAACTGATCGAAACTTTAATACCAGTTTTTTTGATCCGGCTGGTGGTGGAGATCCAATTCTATATCAACACCTGTTTTGATTTTTTGGTCATCCTGAAGTTTATATTTTAATTTTACCAGGTTTTGGAATAATTTCTCACATTCTAAGAAATTTTACCTCTAAACCAGCTTTTGGTACGCTAGGAATAATTTATGCTTTAATTTCGATTGGAATCCTAGGGTTTATTGTGTGGGCCCATCATATATTTACTGTTGGGATAGATGTAGATACTCGAGCTTATTTTACTGCGGCAACAATAATTATTGCTGTTCCCACAGGAATTAAAGTTTTTAGCTGAATAATAACTTTATATGGAAGTCGAGGTCCTTTTAGGGCTGCTATATATTGAGTGCTGGGATTCATTTTTTTATTTACCCTTGGGGGTTTAACTGGAATTGTACTGTCTAATTCCTCTCTCGATATTGTTTTACATGACACTTATTATGTTGTGGCACATTTTCATTATGTTCTATCAATGGGAGCAGTTTTTGCCATTTTTGGGGGGTTTGTGTACTGATTCCCTTTAATAACAGGGTTAACTTTACATGAACGTTGGGCTAAAGCTCATTTCTTAGTAATATTTTGTGCAGTAAATTTAACATTTTTTCCTCAACATTTTTTAGGATTGGCTGGTATACCTCGTCGTTATTCAGACTATCCTGACGCATATTATAAATGGAACCAAATTTCTTCATTTGGATCGTTATTTTCTATCTTTGCTGTCTTGATGTTTGTGTTTGTTTTATGAGAATCTTTGATCTCACAACGTGGGGTTATATTTACTAAAGCTCCGGCTATTTCACGTGAATGGGAGGAAATTCTGCCCTTGGATTTTCATAGAAATACAGAGTCTTCTGTTACCGTAGTATAACCTAATTAATTTTTAAGGTAAAGTATATATAATATATTTCAGTTACATTGAAAAGAGTCAGATGTTGAGTTTGATGCCTTAATATTTTATGAGTTCTTTCCGACTTAAAAGATGAAAAATAATTACTTTGATGGAAATTGGAAAAGTTAGTATGTTCTAATATATTGTACCTTTTGTATAATGGTTATACTAATATTATTTTGATTAAAAATACCCGAATTAAGAAGAGCTAACTTTTAATTAGAAATTTAGGATAAAAAACTAACTATGTTGAAATATGGTTGTAAAATTATTAGTTAGTAGTGAAAAACTCTCAATTCTTATGATATCTGGTAGTTTTGGAAAAGCATTTAGTGCTTCAAAGTTAAACATAAAGTGATTAGATTTTATGTAATTAATATTTTAAATTCAATTAATTTTTCTAGTGTTAATCCTAATGAAATTAGTATTTATACTAAATTTTTTATTGTTTAAATTTATTTTTTTACAAAACGTATCTAACTAATTCTAATTAGATCTCAGAATGTGTAAATTAGTAATAATTAAATTAAATATTTTTATAGGTAGCATAAAATTTTACTAAAATTAATAAATTTATAAATAGTTTAAAGGAACTCGGCAAAAATAAATTTCGACTGTTTAACAAAAACATAGCCTTAGGAAATTATCTAAGGTTTAACCTGCTCAATGTATAAGTTTTGAACATAATATAAATAGCCGCGGTACTTTGACCGTGCTAAGGTAGCGCAATAAATTGGCTTTTAATTGGAGTCAAGTATGAATGGAGTTACGGAATTTAACTGTCTCTAAACTAATTTCTTGAAATTACTATATAGGTGAAAAAGCCTATGAAAAAAAAATAGACGAGAAGACCCTTAGAGTTTTATTTAATGTGAGTTTTTCTCATAATAATTTAGTTGGGGCAACTTAGGAACAAAATAAATTAATAACTTCCTAAAATTTGGATATCTAACGATTTTTATAAAAATATATAAACTACCTTAGGGATAACAGCATAATTTATTATATAAGTTTGTGACCTCGATGTTGGACTAGGGAATTGAAAGGCTAGCCGCTTTTTAAAAAGGTTCTGTTCGAACTATTTAATCCTACATGATCTGAGTTCAGACCGGCGTAAGCCAGGTCAGATTCAATCTTTTTAAGTTAAAAATTTAGTACGAAAGGACCAGTTTTTAACACAAATATGTGTAATATTGACTTGGCAGAAGAATATGCGATTGATTTAGGATCATTATATAATATAAAATATTAGTCAGTTCTGTACTTTATATATTCACTAGAAGATCTATTTTGCAAGTAGAAAGAAGATTGATATCTCAGAACTTATATTTCAAAAAGAGTTTAACAAGAATACTAACTTTGGGAGTTAGAGGATAGTAGTTTATTACTATTTTTGAATTGATATTTATTTATTGATTTTGTTCATCTTTAATTCTTTGTTTTCCTTTATTCAAAAACCCGATTAGAATAGCAGCCATATTGGTAGCTATTAGACTGGTTATAGTAGTTATAATTTCGGTGGTATCAAGGTTCTGATTTTCTTATGTTTTGTTCTTAGTTTATGTTGGGGGGTTACTAGTATTATTTATTTATATTTGTTTGGTTAGAAGGAATTACCCTTTTAAATTTAATCTAGTAAGATTATTATGTATTATAATAACATCATGTTTGATCTCCTTAAAATCAGAAAGAAGATATCCTTCTGGGATTTTAGGATCCAGGACTTGAGTGAGTGGTGAAAATTTAATAAATGATAAAACTTTATCATTATTTCTATTTTTAGCAATTTTATTACTAACAATATTATTAGTGGTTGTACGGATTTGTGAGCCAGGAGGGTTTTCTGTAACTAGAAATAGTAATGAAAAGAATTAAAAGGTTAAAATTCTCTTTGTTATTATTTAGGTATTCATTAATAATACTAGTTTTGTCAACTCTTTTTTTTAAATTAAACAAAACAGTTATTTTGGAAATTGATTTATTTTCTTTATCAGGAATAAATTTTTCATTAATACTTATTCTTGACAAAATTAGAGTTGGGTTCAGTGTAGTTGTGACATTAATCTCAGGAAGCGTATTTTTATTTGCCCAAAAGTATATAGAGGAGGATCCGTTCTGTGGTCGGTTTATCTGAATTCTTTTGTCATTTGTTGTTTCTATAAATTTATTAATTTTTTCTGGGTCGATTTTTTTCTTATTATTAGGTTGAGATGGATTAGGAATTACTTCCTTTGCTTTAATTATTTATTACGAGAGGAAGGAGTCACAATTAGCGGGGTTTCAAACGTTATTAGTAAATCGAATTGGGGATGTAATTATTGTAATGAGAGTATTTTTATTTTTGTCTGAAGGTCAATTTACTCTAATTTCAATAAGAAATCCAATATTTTATAGTTCTGGTATTGTATTAATGTTGTGTATTGCTGCTTTGACAAAAAGTGCTCAGTTTCCTTTTAGATCATGACTTCCGGCTGCTATAGCGGCACCAACACCTGTTAGGGCTTTAGTTCATTCTTCGACTTTAGTTACGGCTGGTATTTTTATTATCATCCGATTAAGAATAAATTTTCAATTAGATGATACAATTTGTAGGATTTTAATAATATGCGGTTCTATTACCTGTTTACTTGGGGGATGGGCAGCTACTTATGAGAATGATATCAAAAAGATTATTGCTTTGTCAACTTTAAGACAACTTGGAGTAATAGTTTTCAGTTTAGGAATAAATTTACCTGCTCTTGCATTATTCCACTTATATACTCATGCATTATTTAAAGCTTTATTATTTTTAGCAGCTGGTCATATTTTAATAGTAACTTTTGGGTCACAAGATATTCGAGTAATGGGGGGTGTAGGAATATTAATACCATTCACATGTGTAATATTTAACATCAGAAGACTATGTTTAGTCGGGGCCCCTTTTATAAGTGCTTTTTATTCCAAACATATAATTTTAGAAAAAATATTTATAAGTCCGAACAACTTGATTAGTGTATTAATTATAGTAATTGCCACATTAATAACGGCCAAATACGTTTCGCGAACCTTAAAAGCCGTTTCCTGAGACAAAACAGGTACTTCTATTCTTTCTAGATATTCTGGAATTTACACTTTTTTGCCTGTATTAATTTTAGGTTTAGGGGCTATTTTAGGAGGGAAATCTATCTTAAGATTAGATATTTCCAATTTCGAATTTAGATTTTTACCAGAATCTAGATCTATATTAATTAATGCCATTACCATTTTAGGGGTTTATATAGGTCTAATTGAAAGTAGGTTAGCGAAGAAAAGATTTACCTTTTCTACTTTATTTTTCTTAACTCCATTAGTTTATGGTTCTACCAAACCGTTAAGATTAGCTCTCTCCAAAATAAAAATTTTGGACCAAGGGTGAATTGAACCGTATTTTTTAATTAAAAATAAGGCTTATTGGGTGGGAGCCAAAATTACAAGAGCAGGAACTTGACCAGACACTCGAATTTTAGTGTCTGCTTCTTTCATTATTTTTTGTTTATTAAATGGTACTTTGTTTAACAGTTAGGATTTTAACTTGTTTATGTATTTTATTGGCTGTAGCATTTTTCACTCTTTTGGAACGAAAAGTTTTAGGTTATGTCCAACTCCGAAAAGGTCCTAACAAAGTTAGCTTATGAGGCATTCTCCAGCCAATTGCTGATGCGGTAAAATTATTTGTGAAAGAAAAAGTTATACCATATGGTAGCAACCATTATATATTTTTGTTTGCTCCTTGTCTCAGACTAGTTCTAGGGCTAAGGGTTTGGTATTTATACCCTAGACAATTTAGTAATAAATTTATTTCCTGGGGTTTGTTATTATTTTTTTGTATTACTTCTTTAAATGTTTATGGAACCATACTTGCTGGTTGAGCCTCTAACTCAAAATATGCTTTTCTAGGAGCCCTACGGGCAGCTGCTCAGACTATTTCTTATGAGGTAAGAATATTATTATTGCTTTTATTCAGAGCATTTATATTATTAACTTGTTCCTGAGACGAAGCTCTAAAATTCGGTTTTCCAGTAGTATTTTTGCTAATCCCCATATTAATAGTTTGGTTTACAAGAACTGTTGCAGAAACTAATCGGGCACCTTTTGATTTCGCAGAAGGCGAATCAGAATTAGTTTCAGGTTTCAACATTGAATTTGGGGGAGGATTATTCGCGATACTATTCTTGGCAGAATATGCAAGAATTTTATTTATATCAATAGCAACCAGAGTCTGGTTTTTCACACAAACTAATTTGTCAGTAATTTTTTTTCCTTTGCAAATTACTTTTATTTCAGTTATGTTTTTATTAGTTCGGGGTGCTTACCCACGTTTCCGTTATGATTTGTTAATAATATTATGTTGAAAATCTTTTTTACCTTTCTCCTTATGTGCTTTATCCTTAATTTTTGTAAGAGCTAATTTATAGTATTAAATATATTTTGGTGGCTGAAACAAAAGGCAATAAATTGTAAATTTATCTATGACATATATGTCCCTTTCAAGAACTGTAGGTTAAATAATAATTAAACCATTGGCCTTCAAAGCCGAAAATGAATGAATCCAGTTTTGGTGTATTTAATAAAAATTTCTTGAGTTGGTATGGTAACTTCTTTTTTTGCTTTTACAAAACTAAATTATCATATTTTGATTCTTCTAATTAGTTTAGAGGCTTTAATATTGAGTTTACTAATTTTTCTATTTTCCTTTTGTTTAATTTACAAAACTAATTACTCGATGTTTTTAGTCCTTTTAACTTTTGCTGCTTGTGAGGCAGCTCTAGGGCTATCCTTACTTGTAAGAATTTTACGGTTACGAGGAAATGATTTTGTAACCTCTTTTAATTCAATAAAGTTTTATGCATAAAATACGTCAAAGTAACCCAACCGAACAATTTCTGAGACTTCCTAGCCCAATAAGATTTTCTATTTGATGAAATGGAGGGTCTATTCTGGGTTTACTTCTAGGACTCCAGATTTTGACGGGTCTATTTCTATCAATACATTATACTGCTGATATAACCAATACTTTTGGATCTGTGATTCACATTATACGGGATGTTCCCGGAGGCTGAATATTTCGAAATTTTCATGCTAATGGGGCTTCTTTATTCTTTGTTTTTCTTTATTTACACATCGGCCGAGGTTTATATTACCAAAGCTATATTTCCCAGCCTCATACCTGAATAGTAGGAGTGACTATTTTTCTCGTTAGAATAGGAACCGCTTTTTTAGGATATGTATTACCTTGAGGTCAAATATCATTTTGAGGGGCTACTGTAATTACTAACCTAGTTTCGGCTATTCCTTATTTGGGAACTTATATTGTGGAATGAGTCTGGGGAGGGTTTTCAGTTGGTCAATCAACCTTAAACCGATTCTACTCTTTACATTTCATTTTACCATTCTTAATTGCGGGTTTAAGGGCTTTGCATATCTTGTTTCTTCATGAAAAAGGGTCAACTAACCCTTTAGGAGAGACCCATCATATTAGGAAAATTCCCTTTCATCCCTACTTCACCTGAAAAGATATTGTTGGTTTTATAGTATTGATCAGAATATTAACAGTTTTAGGTATTTTTTTCCCCACAATTCTAGGAGATCCAGAAAATTTTAATCCAGCAAGTGCAATGGTTACTCCAGTTCATATTCAACCCGAATGGTATTTCCTATTTGCATATGCTATTTTACGGTCAATTCCTAACAAATTGGGGGGGGTAATTGCCCTCGCAGCCTCAGTTCTAATTTTATATCTTTTACCTTTAAGAAGAAATTATGGGAAAATAGTACCTAGATCCTTTACACCTACATATCAAATTGTTTTCTGAAACTTGGTAGTTTTCTTTATAATTTTAACCTGATTGGGTGCTTGCCCAATTGAAGAACCTTATGCAACCTTAGCGATTCCTATTAGAATTCTTTATTTTTTGTCTTTCGTTTTGCTAGTTAGAATACCTGCAATCTGAAAGAAATTTTTATCCTCTTAGTTTAGTTTAAAATAAAACAAAAGCTTGTCAAGCTTTAAATACAAAACATGTTTGTAACCAAGTAAACAAATAGCTTAAATTTTAAAGCGTTACATTGAAGCTGTAAATATAGAATATTTCTTTTGTTTAAATGAGATTTTGAGGTCAGCTGAACTTAATAGATGCTAGTTCTCCATTACAAAGAGAAATATTTTTATTTCATGACCATGCAATGATTCTTTTAATTGGTATTTTTTCCTTCTGTGGCTTATTAGGATTCAAGTTAATCCTAAATAAATTTACCTCACGAACCGTTTTAGAGGCTCAACGACTAGAAACAGTTTGAACAATTGTCCCTGCAATATTATTAATTTGGTTAGCTTTACCTTCTCTTCGACTTTTATATCTTTTAGACGAGCAAAGAAGAGATAATGGAATAATTTTAAAGGCTACAGGGCATCAATGGTATTGAAGTTATGAAGTCCCATTGTCAAATAATGGGAGATTTGATTCGTATATAATTCCGGAAAGTGACTTAAAAGAGGGGGATTACCGTCTCTTAGAAGTTGATAACCGAGCCGTTGTCCCCTTTGGAGTAGAAACTACTGTAATTGTCACATCTGCTGATGTTCTCCATGCTTGAACACTTCCATCTATAGGAGTAAAGATAGATGCGGTACCAGGTCGACTTAATAGAATAAGTATGTTTGTAGAAAAGCCAGGAGTTTATTATGGCCAATGTTCTGAAATTTGCGGAGCAAACCATTCGTTTATACCAATTGTTCTTGAAGCTTTAAATCTTGAGGACTTTTGTCAACTACAATTTTAACTTCTTTAGAAAGTATTATGTACGTTTGCCTTCCAAGCAAAAAGGCTAAAAAGTTAGTCTAAAGAGCTTATAAAAGTTAGTTTAATTTTAAAATGTAGGTTTGTGGCTCCTAAGATAATTTTTATATTACTTTTACACTAGGGAAAAAAATTAGGAAATGAACAGGTTGTAGTTTAATAAAACGACAAGTTGCAAGCTTGTAGAAAAGACGAAAATGTCTTCTATCTGGGGAATAAATACTACTAATTATTTATTTAATTCTATTGGATCCCAAGTTCAGATGATTTAGGTGAGTGAATGGGTGATTTCGTCGTTCAATTGGCTGGTTAAAATCACCCATTCACTCACCTAAATCATCTGAACTTGGGATCCAATAGAATTAAATAAATAATTAGTAGTATTTATTCCTTAATCTTTTGGGTACACCCTCATGAAGGCTCAAAACCTTCCGTGCCTAACACCGAAAAGATAATAGTTTATAAAAGACTAAATTAGTCATGATAAGCGCTTAAAGCTTACGCATTAAGGTCTGCCATTTTATAAATTAAGAAAAATATGGAAGTGAATTTTTTTTTGTTTTTCTCATTTTGGTGAATGAAACAAAAGAGGTCTTTTTCCTCAAGCTAGATAACAGAAAAAAATAAGAAGATAAAATTACTATAAACATAAAAAATCCAAGTATTGGTCTAAGTTGGGGCATACAAGGAAGGTATATTGTATTAAAATATACTACTTTTAATTAACAGTTAAATGCTTTCAGCTTCATCCTTTCCAAAAGTAAATTTAAGAAACCATAGGAGCCGGGTGTTCTTCACCGTAAAGTTTAATTAATAAAGAAAAGACGTATGCCTGAACAGAACAAACAAAAATTTCAAATATATTATAACCAATATGGACGACTATAACTGGCCCTAAGGTGAAGAGACTACAGGCTGTAAGAGACGTAGCAATTAGGCCTATAATAATGTGGCCAGCTCTAATATTAGCAATAATTCGAATTGTTAAAGTTAAAGGCCGAATTAAAATTCTTACGGTCTCAATAATTACTAAAAAAGGAATAAATAAGTTAGGAGCCCCTGATGGAGCAAAATGAGCAGCAGATTCTATTGGGAATTTAATTCAACCTGAAAAAATCAGCATACTTCAAAATACTACTGCTAGAGAAGCAGAAATTCAAATATTCCTTGTTGGGCCGTATACAAATGGAATTAGTCCAAGGAAATTTAAGATTAAAAGAATTGTTATTAAAGTGAATAATATTAAGGGAAACCCAAGCAGTGATTTTTGACGAGTTTCTCTATTAGTTGAAATTAAAGATAAACAGGTTTTTGTATAAGATTGTCCCCAAGCAGAGGTTGTTACAAACAACGATGCTGTTATAATTGGGATAATTCAAAGCAAAGTTGAAAATTTCCCTGCTTGCATACAATCTAATGAAGAAAATAAATCAGAATACATTTATTTGAGAGAATTGTTCTCAGAACTAAGGCCGAAACTTAGCGCAAATTTTCGCTTTCAAATAGTTACGAGATAATTTTATATCCTATGAATATAAAATTCAACTTCACCTTGAAAAAGTGATGTGATATTTTTCACTAATAAGACAGGTGCACTTTCCAGTACACCTACTATGTTACGACTTATTTCGTTTTTCAACGAAAGCGACGGGCGATATGTGCACAGTTAAAATTTTTTATTCAATCCAGGTTTCTTTTAAGTTTTACTTTTAAGTCCACTTTATTTTTCACTTTCATGAAAATCCCAAATTTAATTTATATTGTAACTCACTTGAAACTTTCATGTTAGCTGCATCATGACCTGTCTTCTTTTAATTTTTAGGTTTTGGGCTCATCTTAAATGAGAACTGAAGACGGCGATATACAAACTTCTATTTGATTGAAAGTAGAATTTTTTGTGGGTTATCATTTATTCAGCAAGTTCCCCTAAAGTTTTTAACTGCCGCCATGTAATTTAAGTTTTAACTTTAAAGTCTTAGTGCTTAGGAAACAGATTTTAGTTCTATATAGTAGGGTATCTAATCCTAGTTTATCCTTAGAATTTTAGCATTAGAAAAATATTTAGATTAAAACAAAACTCTTTTTTATAAAAATTTTACCTATTTATAAAAATTTTTTTATTAAGCTTTCCTAATAAAATTAACTTAGATGTTAGGTATAACCGCGACTGCTGGCACCTAATTAGTCCAACTTTTCTAAGCTTAACTAAATTATTATTTCTAATATAGTTTAATGCTACTTTCTGGGTTAAAAAAAATAAACTAATTTCTATAATTTTTTTAAATCAAAATTACCATATTAAGTTAAACTCGAGCTAATTTTTAATCGATACAAAGTTTTAAATAAGGGAAATAATCCATTGTTGGGTTATGAGCCCAAAAGCTTAAAAATTAGCTTACTTATTTTAATTTCTAAACCAATCCAAGGCCCCTTCGTTTCATTCATGAAATATACCAAAAATTAGAATAAGTAAAAATATAAATAACCTAATTATTATAAATAATGAGAGATTCCTTCTTAACATTCTCAGAATTGGGAATAAAAGAGCAATTTCTACATCAAAAATTAAGAATAGTACTACTAATAAAAAAAAACGAGTGGAGAATGGAGACCGTATCTTGCTTAAGGGGTCAAACCCACATTCAAAAGAAGTTAATTTTTCCCTTGAATCGATAGTTCTAATATAATTAGTTAATAAATAAATTATAACTAAGATAAGAGAGAGAATAACCACAAAATTAACATGGAGAAACAACATTTTTACGGGTTTTTGAGTTAATTTACGTAAATGTTGGAAAAAAATTTTCCTCCAAAGGTTTTCAAAACCTTTATAATAACAAAAATATTTTGGAGATAAATAACTTAGGCTGCTAACTTGAGTTTGGGAATTCTTTTTCCATCTTCACATGATTGAAATTGTTTGCGTGATTTTTGTATCTTTTTTCATATTAAACTGGGGAACTCTTTTTACTGGATTAGTTATAGTTACTTTTTTGGGATTAATACAAATAAACATAAGTTTTCCCCTAGTAATTGATACTGTTTTTTCTGGGTCGATTTTTTCTAGGGTTCTAGTTTTTTTAACTTGTCTTCTTTGTTTATTATCACTAATATGTACACCAGAAGAAAAAAGATCTTGGACCTATATAATGTGTTTGACTTCATTATTGTTGGTTTTAGTACTTGCGTTCTCTACCAGAAATCTTATGATATTTTATATTTTCTTTGAGGCTTCCTTGGTTCCAACTCTAATATTAATTATCGGATGAGGATATCAACCAGAGCGATTACAAGCTGGAACTTATATAATATTATACACAGTAGGAGCTTCACTCCCTCTTTTGGCACTTTTAATTTGACACTGTTCAATTATTTCTAGTACAGAAGTCTTTTTATTACATTTAGCTAGACCTTTGTTTAGAGGAGTTTGTGGTTTAGTTCTTTTTATAGCTTTTTTAGTAAAACTTCCAATGTATGGGGTTCATTTATGACTACCAAAGGCACATGTGGAAGCTCCTTTAGCTGGTTCAATAATTTTGGCTGGGATTCTCCTAAAACTAGGAGGTTATGGAATAATACAGATAATTTATTGTTTTAATTTAGCTCTCGATAGTTACTCGACTCTTATAATTTGTTTAAGAATATGAGGGGGTTTCTTGGCTACTATGATGTGTTTACAACAAGTAGACGTAAAATCTCTAGTGGCTTACTCTTCAGTTGGACATATGAGAATTGTAGCTGCTGGGTTCTTAATGGATACCAGTTGAGGGGTTATGAGGGCAATAATTACTATGGTAGCCCATGGATTTTCTTCATCTGCAATATTTTGTTTGGCCTATTTTTCATATAAAAAAAGCCACACTCGAAATATTCCATATATAAAGGGAATACTTCAATTATACCCAATTTTAAGAATATTTTGATTTATGTTTTGTTGTATTAATATAGCATGTCCTCCAACATTAAATTTAATAGGTGAAATGATAATCATTGGACCACTATGAAGATATAATTTTTTACTAGTATCATGTATAGGGCTAATAATTTTTTTTAGAGCTGCATACAATATGTATTTATATAGATGTGTAAATCATGGATCTTCTTCTAATTATTTATTATCAGGCCATCCTATAAAAGGTTATAGAATAATTGGGCTAGTTAGACATTTATTACCTCTAGTTCTAATTCTGAAATCTTCCCTTTTTTTATTTTATAACTTTTTAGTATCCTAAAATTATAGTTGTTTATAAAATTTGATTGACATAAATTATTACATTAATTTTTACCTTGTATTTAATCTAGAAAAATTTATTCTATCTCTGAGTTACAAATTCAGCGCTTTAAATTAAGCTATTCTAGAAAGAACCTCATCAATAAATTCTAACATATAAGAATAATCAAACAACGTCAACAAAATGTCAATATCAAGCAGCTGCTAGAAATCCTAAGTGATGACCTTTATCAAAATGAAGAGTCAATATTCGAAAAAAGCAAACTGTTAAAAAGGAAGCACCAACTATTACGTGTATCCCGTGAAACCCTGTAGCAATGAAAAAAGCAGAGCCATAAACCCTATCTGCAATAGAAAACGATGTTTCTCTATACTCACCATATTGGAGTCAAAGGAAATAAAAACCTAAAGCTAAGGTTAAGAATAACCCCTGTAAAGCACTGGTTTTAGCCCCTTTTTCAAGACTATGGTGGGTTCAGGTTACCCTTACTCCTGATAAAAGGAGAACAGAAGTATTAAGTAAGGGAACTTGAAAAGGAGAAAGTGTTCTAATCCCAACAGGTGGTCAAACTGAGCCAATTTCTAATGTTGGGGCTAATCTTCTATGAAAATATGCTCAGAAAAAGGAAAAGAAAAAACAAACTTCAGATACAATAAACAAAATAAATCCAGCTTTTAAACCGGACACTACATAAGAAGAATGATGACCCTGGAAGGTAGATTCTCGTACTACATCTCGTCATCACAAGTAGGAAATAAATGACACTATTAGTGCTCCTAAGGTTATTAAAGTTAGATCCCCTGTTCGGATGTAATAAACTAGTCCTGTTGGCATACACAAAACGGCAAATGAATTTAGCAAAGGTCAGGGGCTATATTCGACTAAGTGAAATGGATGTCCCATAAATAGGAAAAATTTAAATTTTATTTTATATAAGTTTTTTATTGAAGTATCTAAAAGCAGCCGCCGGATGAACGGATATCATTGATGTTGATAATTAAAAAACTTTAGGTTTTGCTGCTTTTTATGCGTTTATCATATGTTTTATTTCTACTTATAATAGGGTTAGGTCCCGTTGTTACTGTTTCTTCCTCAAATTGAATTACCAGCTGGGTTGGGTTAGAATTAATATTTTTAGGAACTATTCCTCTTTTATTTAGAGAGTCAAATTTTTTCTCTCTAAGTAAAGAATCGGCTATAAAATATTTTTGTATCCAAGCCCTAAGAAGGGCACTAATGTTATTTAGAGGAATTCTATTATATTTAGGGTATGCTTCTATTTGAGTTTTTTATTTTGTTTTCGTTATAAGTTTACTTATAAAATTAGGGATTTTTCCAATACATTTCTGGGTTCCTAGAGTAGTCTCTGGGCTACATTGGGTCCCAATTTTTTTTATTTTAGTCTGACAAAAAATTCCTCCTTTAGCTATCGTAAAAAATTTTTGTGAGAATTTTGATTGATTTTCCTCTTATATTTTAGTCTTAGGAGGATTGAGAGCTGTAGTAGGATCTTTAATTGGTCTAAATCAGACTTCTTTTCGTGCTATACTAGGGGGGTCTTCTATTGCACATACCGGTTGGGCATGTTTTGGTGCCATTTTTGGGGGGTTATGAATTTATTTTTTTATTTACTTTTTAACATTTTTTTTCCTGATGATTTCATGTTTTTTGATAGATTATTTAATAACTAGAATCTTGGTTCTAAGGTTGAGTGGGGTTCCTCCTTTTAGAATATTTATTGGTAAATGGAGAATTATAAAACTAACCTTATGTAGGGATTTATGGTACATGTATATTGCTCTTCCTCTTTTGGGCGCTATTTTAAGCCTTTTTTTCTACTTAAAATTTTTTTATTCTTTCTATTTAAAGTTTATTTTAAGTTTATCGAGAATGAAGTACTCTTTTATTATTGGTCTAATTTTCCTTTTGACTAGTGGGGTGATATTTATTACTCTTTTATTCTTCGGTGACCGAGAATAGGTGAAAGATTTTTAATCTTTTAACAGAATATATTTCTTCGAAGAAG